GGACTAAGTCATAGATCTTTGGGTTTTGATTACCAAGGCACAGAGACTTTACAAATAAAGCCACAGGATTGGTATTCCATTGCTGTTATTTTATATGTATATGGTTACAATTATCTACGCTCACAATGCGCCTACGATGTAGCGCCCGGCGGGCTATTAGCTAGTGTCTATCATCTTACGAGAATAGAATATGGTGTAGATCAACCAGAAGAGGTATGCATAAAAGTATTTGTCTCAAGAAAGAATCCTAGGATTCCGTCTGTCTTCTGGGTTTGGAAAAGTGTGGATTTTCAAGAACGAGAATCCTATGATATGTTGGGAATCTTTTATGAAACCCATCCACGCCTGAAACGTATCTTAATGCCAGAAAGTTGGATAGGCTGGCCCTTACGCAAGGATTATATTGCACCCAATTTTTATGAAATACAAGATGCTCATTGAATGATAAGAAACAAATTTCCACTTCTACAGTTTCAATTTCACAAAGCTTATACATTGCGTTCTAGATTAACTAGAATAAAAATAACGGAAGTCTCATTTATGTTTGGTAATTGTTGGTTGATAGGCTAACAAAAAAAGATAATACAATTAGAGATTCAGTAGGATTCTCGTATCCCGTTGAATTTATTTGATATTTATTTCAGATGATACGACGAAGGAAAAAATATAAATAACTTAGAATAAGAGAAATGAAGAAATCAAATATGAAAGCTGATCTAAAGAACTGAAGGAGTATTGAATTCTAGTTATTTCTATCTCCTGTCTATATTTCAGATATTTGACTTTAGAGTCTCTCAACCAACCAATTTAACCTTTTGATATAAAGTATTAAAATTCTTTTTAAAGGATAGGAGAGAAATGAAATAGAATCTAATTTTTTAGATACTTTAATCTGAAAAAATCTACCCATCTATAAAACTATAAATATAAAACTATAAAATAGAAAATAGATGGGGTGGGTATATCTCGTCGTAGTGGATAAAAGTATTATTGTGATTGAAACTCTAAATGAATAGGAATGTGTATTCACAATTCATTTTTATAGAAGAGAAAGTCATGCAAATGACTCATGTGCCGTTGCCATGCCAGGAACCAGATTTGAACTGGTGACACGAGGATTTTCAGTCCTCTGCTCTACCAGCTGAGCTATCCCGACCCGTCCCAATCTAACATCCTGATTTTACTCAAAAAAGGGGACTGTGTCAATTAAAAAAGGCAAAGGGAACTCCCAAGTCTTATTTAGGTACTGAAATTGTTTGGCTTGTATCTTAAAAAAGAGGACTTTGGTAATTTAAGTAAGAGTAATTATATAGATTAGAAATTATTCAAATGGGGATTTCTTGCTCAAACACGTTCATTTTTATGTATATCATATAGATGTGATAAGAAAAGGACACTTTCGCCCCGATCGCTTCTAAGAGAATATCGTGAGTGCATAAAGCATTTTGAACGGATAAAAAATACAAAAAGGAGATAAGTAAATCGACAGTTGGGGAGTCAAATAGTCTATTTGGGGATAGAGGGACTTGAACCCTCACGATTTTAAAAGTCGACGGATTTTCCTCTTAACTATAAATTTCATTGTTGCCGGCATTGACATGTAGAATGGGACTCTATCTTTATTCTTGTCCGATTAATCAGTTCGTAAAAAGATCTATCAGACTATGGAGTGAATCATTTGATAAATGAATATTCGATTCTTTCGTAAACGTGGAATATTTTAACAACAATTATAATTCTATATTTTTTCTATGAAAAAGTATAGATTCATTAGGGCTGTCATTACTCATTTAATAGACTATTCACTACGTATGGATAGTATATACGTTTATCCTTCACTTAATACTTGTATTTTCTGAATTTTTGATGGAAAGAATTCTCGACTAACGCAGCCAACTCCATTTGTTAGAACAGCTTCCATTGAGTCTCTGCACCTATCCCCCTTTTCACTTTGTTTTCGGAAAATAGGATTTGGCTCAGGATTGCCCCTTTTTATTAATTCCAGGGTTTCTCTGAATTTGAAAGTTCTCACTCAGCAGGTTTCCATACCAAGGCCCAATCCAATTAAGTCCGTAGCGTCTACCGATTTCGCCATATCCCCCTTCGTTTTGTTTTGAGATTAAAATTTCATTCCGATGTTGTTTCTTTTTTTCTTTCATTTCTACTGAAATCATTGAATTCAATTGAATTCATTAGATATCAGCTTCCTATCTCGAAAAAATCTTTTCGTTTATTTCTTACCTACCTTCTATAGGACTGACTATAGGGAACCCTGGTTGGATTGGGTCCAATCGACTATGATTCTACCATTTCTCTATCTGCAATTCAATATAGATGGATATATAACTAAATAGAACTATCACGTTTCCGATGTAATTTTGAATACTTGAAGGTTCGATTCTTTTTTTATCGTCTTAATTTACGTCTTTACTACTCACCTCTTTATGAATATGAATGAAAGTAGGGACTATCTCATTAGTTATAACTAACGATTCCAAATTGGAACTATATGATTATGACATAGAATCAAATTCTATAATAAAAAAAAGTTCAAATGTCATTTGAATTCAAAAATGAAAACTTTAATTATATAAAACTCAAATACTAAAAGATATATCCAATTTAAAAATATTCGAATTGGAAATTTTATATTTTATAATTGTATATTGTATTAATTATTAACATACTAATAATAAAAAAAAAAATAAATGTAATATTTTATAATTGTATTAATTATTAACATAGTAATAAGTAAAAAAAAATAAATAGTAAAATAAAATTCTATTCTATTTTAGAATATTAAATTATTCAATAATCAATAATATATATATATTATTGTTTATTATATTATTTTATTTTTATATTTTTTTTAATTTATATTATTGTTATTTATATTTAATAAAATATTTATTTTGAAATTTTACGATTTTCGATATTCAATTTTTAACTAGATAAGAAATCAAATATATTAAATAACTAAGTTAACTAACTAAGATAGTAAATAACTAAGCTTCTAATAATTTCTTTTATTCCTCTAGCTCTTTAATGAATATTAAATATTATATGAGCCCGCTTAGCTCAGAGGTTAGAGCATCGCATTTGTAATGCGATGGTCATCGGTTCGATTCCGATAGCCGGCTTTTCCTATTTATTCAAAATTTTACGTAATTGAGAATGTCCCTTTATCAGAATATTAAAGGAGTGGCATCTCCCCTTTCCAAAAGACATCCCTTTTTTAAGTTCTAAGACCTTAGATTATATTATAGATTATATCAGGAAAGGGTTACTGTTTTCTATAATAGTTTTTCTATACTAGAAGAGTGTGGATCATTATTCAATTAATCTCTTCTAGTACACAAGCACGATATTTCAGTAAACTTCGTTTCATTTCTTTCGTTCAGTTTTATTTTAGTTTAAAAAAAAAAGAATAAAATTCATATTAAATAAGAATAAGGAGTCTTTATGTCGCGTTACCGAGGACCTCGTTTCAAAAAAATACATCGCCTAGGGGCTTTACCAGGACTAACTAATAAAAAGCCTAGAACCGGAAACGATCTTAGAAACCAATCCTTTTCGGGGAAAAAATCTCAATATCGTATTCGCCTAGAAGAAAAACAAAAGTTGCGTTTTCATTATGGTCTTACAGAGCGACAATTAGTAAAATATGTTCGTATTGCCGGAAAAGCCAAGGGGTCCACAGGTCAAGTTTTACTCCAATTACTTGAAATGCGTTTGGATAACATCCTTTTTCGGTTGGGTATGGCTTCGACTATTCCTGCTGCCCGCCAATTAGTTAACCATAGACATATTTTAGTTAATGGTCGTATAGTGGATATTCCAAGTTATCGCTGCAAACCCCGAGATATTATTACAGCGAAGGATGAGCAAAAATCTAAAGCTCTGATTCAAAAATCTCTGGATTCGTCCCCTCACGAAGAATTACCAAGTCATTTAATCGTTCAACCATTCCAATATAAAGGGTTAGTCAATCAAATAATAGATAGTAAATGGATCGGTTTGAAAATAAATGAATTGCTAGTTGTAGAATATTATTCTCGTCAAACTTAAACCTAATAAAAAAAAATGTAACAGGTTCCGACGCGAGGTAAATTACCTTAGTATTTAGTCAAAATATTTAGTAAAAAATGTAGGTTTAATTCGTATTTTGTCCCTTTTATAGATCTTTAGTTTACAGATTAGTTTACAGATTAAGGAATATTTTCATTCGTTATCTATTGTTCTTTCTTATAGTTACAGTATTTTCTTTAATCTACTATTTTAGGTGTCATACCAATTAGGAATAGAGAACTTATCTTAACTAAAAGATAGGTCGAAGGGTTGGCCTAGTGTTCTAAATTTCCCATTGTTTTTGTTTTATTGTTAAGCAAGTCATCAACGAAAACGGAAAGAGAGGGATTCGAACCCTCGGTAAACAAAAGCCTACATAGCAGTTCCAATGCTACGCCTTGAACCACTCGGCCATCTCTCCTATATAATGATTATGACCTAAAAATTGAATAAATTGCGAGTCATTCAGATAGATAATCAATTATTGGAACAGGTTTTTTCGTTCGTATGTTACACCACTCCATTCAGGGAAATCGAATCGGGTTCAAATATTTCTTATTGATTCCTGGAGGAATCGGAAGAAAGGGTACATATCCTTTTCTTTTTTTATAAATTCCAATTTGTTTTTATGTTATTTCGTACGGTACAATTCCTTTCTTCGCAGGATATTTTTCTTGTGAGAGGTAATTAGAAGAATTAATCGAATGGACTGTTGCCTATGCCTAGATCTCGAACAAATGCAAATTTTATTGATCAAACCTTTTCAATTGTAGCAAATATTTTATTACGAATAATTCCGACAACTTCAGGAGAAAAAGAGGCATTTACCTATTACAGAGATGGTGCGATTTGATGTTTGTTCTTTTTTTTTTTTTCTATTGATTCATTTCTATCAGTCTTACGAAAAAGACACAAGATTCCTTAAAAAAAAAAATATAAAAAAAAAATATATAAATATAAAATATAAATATATATATAATTATATAAAAAATATAAATTATATTTATATTATAAATTATATTATATAATATAACATATACGCTTGTTGAGGGTGAAACTTGGAAATAGAACAATTCCCTCTGTCGCGTATCCTCGATTAATGCAACCTCGTATGCTATGTTTCAATTGTGGATTCTAGTATTTAGCGAAAGGTTACACCTAGGGTAGGGGTTCTTTCTGTATTATGGGTTAGTTAATAGGACTCTACTAGTACTAGTACTACTAATAGGTAGCATAGGGGAAGACGCACTACATTTAGGAATCAACAACACGAAAACTTTGTTAGAAATTACCCCTTGCTTATGTGCTCGGGAATAAAACAATGGTTGGGATAACAAGCACCCATCTCGTTTGTACTTTGGATATCCGTATAACCGTCGAAGGGTGTTGAAGTGACTAATTCCTTTAAATTAGAAAGCGTTGAAAACAAAGAAATTGTTGGAGGTATCCTTTCATTTCTATCTAGTCTATATAATCCCAATAGACTTATTGTTAAGAAAAGATCTCTTGCAGGAAGGTTGGCTAGAGATTTCTTGTAAAAACACTAGCCCCGGTTAGTTCATAATGAGAATATTTTAATCTTTTTTGGATTACATCTATTATTTTATTCTCCTTATGCACATAGGGTGGAGCTGTATGAGATGCAAATCTCACGTACGGTTCTGAAACGGAGGGGTTTAAAACGGAACTACGACCGTAACGGATGTCAGCTCAATCCGAAGGAAATTATGCGGAAGCTTTACAGAATTATTATGAAGCTATGCGACTAGAAATCGATCCCTATGATCGAAGTTATATACTCTATAATATAGGCCTTATTCACACAAGTAATGGAGAACATACGAAAGCTTTGGAATATTATTTTCGAGCACTGGAACGAAACCCATTCTTACCACAAGCTTTTAACAATATGGCCGTGATCTGTCATTACGTGCGGCTATCTCTACTATAGAAACAAAAAAATAAAGAACAACTCTACCAGTAACGACTGTAAAAAGCTAGGCTTTCTACATATACATCGTCTAAAAATAACGATTTATCTTAGCGGTAGTAAAAAAAGACACTTCATAGGAGTCGAAATACGCCTAGTTACTTTTTCTATGGATAAAAAGGATCTAATTGATAAAAGAAGCGCCGTAAGGATCAATTCCCTGGGTTTAGGCCCATACAATAAAAACTGCGTACTACTTATCTTTATGTCAGGATCGTAGATATCCTTATCGCATGATGTGAGATAAAGATTAGGAATCGACTTATGTAATAGAGTTGATCCCCTAATATTTTGGGCAGCGGTGTAGGATCAAATCCCAAGGATGGTAAGTCTTTTTCGTATGACGGAAAGTCTTTTTCAAAAATTCTATATAAATTTTTATATGAAACCGAGATAGTTACTTTTCAGAAAATTCTAAAATTCTAATGATAAGGGAACTTTATTCTTCTGACGGTGGGACAAAAGATAAAACTAAATAAAATAAAATGGATTAGGAATCCCGTTTTTAGTTTGAAACTCATGGAATTAACCTCTTTTGGTTAACCCTAACAAATTGGATAGATCCATATAAATCTCATCCATTAGGTATATTAAAAGGGCACACCAAAAGACTTGATTGCCGAGCCGTATGAGGTAGGAAACTCTCAAGTACGGTTCTAAGGGAAGGAATTTACCTACCTATTCCGACCGAGGAGAACAGGCCATCCGCCAGGGAGATTCGGAAATAGCGGAAGCTTGGTTTGACCAAGCGGCCGAATACTGGAAACGTGCTATATCGCTTACTCCCGGTAATTATATTGAAGCACACAATTGGTTGAAGATCACGAGGCGTTTCGGATAAAAAAAGCCGGCGCCTTTTAGTTTAGTGAATTGTCTATTTAGTATTTAAATTGTTTAGCTATGTATGTTATTATATTATAGATCCTTATTATAATTTTTGTTAAAGTGAATTGTTTGTTTGTCCTATCAGTATCAGTCAAATAAAAAATGGATCATTCCTTCGGGAAGACCCAATTCAATTAATCAATTAAAGAATTTCATTATACCCCTTCTAAGTGCGTTATTTCTTCTGGTATTTCGTAGTCACAAAAAAGATACAAAGAGTACAAAATATACCCCTTCTTCATTTTTATTAATTTAATTATTAATATATTAAAAAATAAAAACGAATCAAAGAAACATCTATATACCGGGATATCACTTAGTAATGCCTTCTGGCGCAATTTGGTTTGTGATTTGAAATAGAATGATTAATATTATCTATGTAAAAAGAAAAGGTGAAATAGATAAATCTAAAAACTTCTAATTAAGATATGATATGACTATACAATCGGTTACACAAAGTAAACAGCCTTTTTTGCATCAATCCAAAATAGAAAAAAGTTTTATAAGATTCTAATGGTCCGTTGGGCGCCTACTAGCTATGTCATAATAGATACGAA